TTGGAGTGAATTTGGATAGTGATACAAAAAGACGATACCAAATAGTTTAGTACGAAGATTCTGTTGATTAATTTCTAGCTTTAATTGATACGCCATTTCCTACGTGATTTCCTTAGTATTGCAGTATCCTAGACTGGGATGTAAGACAGCGCATATGTGCATCTGGTTGCTTGTATATAACATGGATATATACAGATCACGGACAGAAGAAAAAATGAAAAATATGATTGATAGAACAACAGAATATATAGGAAACTCCCAATTTTCAATCATGGATACATATATATCCTTAACATACTCAAACGACTCCCATTATTGGTATCAAACCAATAGCGATTCATACAAGCTAAATCTTCTAATCGATAATTAGGCCAAAAAAAGAACTTTAATTTAATTAATTCATTTTTTTTTCTGTCAAAATGTTTACTTTCATCAAAAAATTGATTCCAGTTTTTTATCTTGTTCTCCTTGCAAAATACTGTATTTCTATGCACACCATTCCTATTCTTTAAATTCAAATTGAAAGCAATTAGAATTCTCAATTCTCTACGACGTCTAGACGATAAAATTTTTTCAGGAACAAGCAAATCATAATTATTTTTGTCTCTATTTAGAGTTTTGATTTTATGTCTTGAAATGGATTCATCAAAATTATTCTTAGCAACATTTTTTGGCTTTCGGTATCTTTGATTACTTTGGTACTTACTTTTATGAACCAATGAAATACCTATGATTTGATACATAAAAAACTGTCCGTCATTTTTTACAGATAGACGGGCAGGTTCCATAATTAATATTCCCTTTTTCGTTAATTGTGTAAGATTTAAACGCCTCGTCATTATATCCAGATTCATTTCTTTCCTTTGAATATAGGATATAGTAATTTTTCTTACATTTATCAGGCTAACCAGGAGACCATATACCTGGATATTCTTCATCATTTTTTGATTTAATTGATTCAAACGCCCAGCCCATCTTAATTGCAAAGGAAAATCCCCTTTAAGGAATATTTTTAGTTTCTCGATCGATTCTAAAAAATATTCTTCAATATTGTTTTGATTCTTTAATTCAAAATATTGTTTTGAATTTGAGGGGCTAAAATTTAAAAAATCCTCCTCTTTGTTTCCAAAAAAATCCTCATCCTCCTCTTTGTTTCCGTTGATTTTTTTATTTTCACTAAAATTTGGATTTATATTCAAATGAAAAAGAAGTAATTTGCTTGGGATAAACCAAGGTTTTTCTTTATATTTATGATAAAGTATCACAAACTCTGGGAAGAAAAAAACTTTCGGATTCGATATGAGGCGATTTAAGATTAAGATGTTTTCATTCATTCCCATCCAATCAAAAAACATTCCCATCCAATCAAAAAAGACCTTTTTGTAATTGATTTCGAAATTTGAATCAATCGGAAGATAAAAAAGACCATTATTATGAATTTTATCCATTATTTGGTCCTTATTAGGTTCAACATTAATATTTGTATTAATTTTCCAACTCAAATATTTTCTATCTGTATTTTTTTCCATATATATAATATCACTTTTTCCTAGATAATTCTTGATAGGAATATTCTTGAATATGTTCAAAAATTTTTCTTTATTTCCGGTGGAATTTTCTTGGTTCTTATTTGCTTCTAATGAGAATCTATAAATATAGGAGTTCTTCTTAGTTTCAGAATGAATATATTTATATGATAAAAAATCATATCTATAGTTTTTTTGAAAATTATCCTCTTTATTTGGTAATAAATATACTTTCGAATTTCGTTTTTTTTTGTAATCAAGTAATTGGTCTTTTTCATAGTAATAACATTTGTTTAAATCTTGATTTTGAGACGTATGGCATTGATTGATTCCATTTCGCCATTTTTGTGGAACTAATCTAGACCATGTAATCTGAGATAAATCGTATTGATAATGACCTCTTAACCAGTTTTTCCATGGATTCATTCCATAATTTGGAAGTTTCTTATGTCTTAATTCGGAATGAAATATTCCTTGTCTTCTAAAAAAATCCTTTATTTCAGTCTTAAGAAAAAAAGATGATCCATTATATTGAAGAATAGATCTTAACTTATTGAAGTTAATAACTTGGGTTTGTGATAATTTTAAAAATACATATTTCTGTGACAAGTAAGATAAATCAAAAAAAATATGTGACTCCCGCTTACTATTTCTAAGATTATCAAAAGCCCTTTTTATAGTCATAGGCAAAATAAAGTCAATTTTATTTTGTTTTGTTTTATTAATCCTTTCTTGATTTGTTTCATTATTGTAAATGTATTTATCAGGAATTTTTTTTGTTGATTCGATAAAAAGTTGTAGAGCGATTCTGCGCATATTAATGATACATAGAAAGATATCTATGTATATTTTTTCAATGAAAAATTGAACTATTAATTGAATATGTTTTCTTTTTAATATTTTCAAAATTTTTGGGGGTGATTCTCCATTATTATTCTTTTTTTTTTTGTTAGGACTTGTTTTGATTCCTGGCG